CTATTGTTGGATCCATAATTAATCCTATGGATCCTTAGGATTGGTGGATCCTTTTCTATCCCGTTGTTTCGGACCATAGATCGAGCCAAGGGTCACAACTTCTTCTACTCATCCTGTATATTGTCCTTTTCATTCCGTGTTGCATTAGAAACTTATTATTATACGAGATTATACGAAAATGAATCCTTCCCAGGAGGGAACAAATATTTATCTTTTCGATGAGAGTTTGTACACAACATAGGAGAAACCTATCTTCTATTTATAATAATTGAAGAAAAGGTTCCATCATATATAGTGAATTGATACTCCCGATTCCCACAAAATCATCTCTTTCGTTCAATAGTTACTCGTTATTAGTTAATAATCCTAGTGATTGGATCTATATGCGTATTCCGATAGGAAATGAAATAGTAAAATGATTTTTCGTCGAATGACTATTCATTTATTGTATTTTCAAATAGGGGGCAGGAAGGATCTATGGGAAAATGGTGGTTCAATTCAATGTTGTCTAACGAGGAGTTAGAACACAGGTGTGGGCTAGGTAAATCAATGGACAGTCTTGGTCGTCCTGTTGGAAATACCAGTGGAAGTGAAGATCCCATTCTAAATGATACGAATAAAAACAATCATAATCATGGTTGGCGCGAAAGTAATAGTTGCAGTAATGTTGATCGTTTTTTCGGTGTCAGGGACATTTGGAGTTTCATCTCTGATGACACTTTTTTAGTTAGGGATAGTAATGGTAACAGTTATTCCGTATATTTTGATATTGAAAATCGGGTTTTTGAGATTGACAATGATAGTTCTTTTCTGAGTGAACTAGAAACTGCTTTTTCTAGTTATCCGAATAGCGGGTCTAAGAGTGACAATCGCTACTATGATCATTATATGTATGATACTACGTATAGTTGGAATAATCACATTAATAGTTGCATTGATAGTTATCTTCGTTCTGAAATCAGTATTGATAAGTACATTTCGAGTGGTAGCGACAATCCCATTTACAGTTATATTTATAGTTACATTTGTAGTGGTGAAAGTGTAAGTGATAGTGACAGGGGGAGTTCTAGTATAAGAACTGGCGGTAATGGCAGTGATTTCAATATAAGAGGAAGATCTAATGATTTCGATGGAAATAAAAAATACAGACATTTATGGGTTCAATGCGAAAATTGTTATGGATTAAATTATAAGAAATTTTTTAGGTCAAAAATGAATATTTGTGAACAATGTGGATATCATTTGAAAATGGGTAGTTCAGATAGAATCGAACTTTCGGTTGATTCGGGCACTTGGGATCCTATGGACGAAGACATGGTCTCTATTGACCCCATTGAATTTCACTCGGAAGAGGAACCTTATAGAGATCGTATCAATTCGTATCAAAGAAAGACAGGTTTAACTGAGGCTGTTCAAACAGGCATAGGTCAACTAAATGGGATTCCCATAGCCATTGGGGTTATGGATTTTCAGTTCATGGGGGGTAGTATGGGATCCGTAGTAGGCGAGAAAATCACCCGGTTGATCGAATATGCTGCTAATAGATCTCTACCTGTTATTATGGTGTGTGCTTCTGGAGGAGCACGCATGCAAGAAGGAAGTTTGAGTTTGATGCAAATGGCTAAAATATCTTCCGCTTTATATGATTATCAATTCAATAAAAAGTTATTCTATGTATCAATCCTTACATCTCCTACAACCGGCGGAGTAACGGCCAGTTTTGGTATGTTGGGAGATATTATTATTGCTGAACCCAATGCCTACATTGCATTTGCGGGGAAAAGAGTAATTGAACAAACATTGAATAAGACAGTACCTGACGGTTCACAAGCAGCTGAGTATTTATTCCATAAGGGCTTATTTGATCCAATCGTACCACGTAATCCTTTAAAAGGTGTTCTGAGTGAATTATTTCTGCTACACGGTTTCTTTCCCTTGAATCAAAATTCAAGTAGAGCGCTAGGCTCAGTTATTTGTAGCGAACTTTAGTTCATCGGAATCAAAGTCAAAATAAGAAGAGTGGAGTTTTCTTTGGTAACATAAGTTCTATAGGAAGTTTCGGATAATTACTTTTTTTGATGCAGATTTTTTATCCTACCCCTATTCATGATTAGTAATCAGGAACCCCCTATCAGGAGGAAAAGAGTGAATTCTTCCTTCCGCGGAATGGAATTGGGAAAAAAAATCAAAAGAATTTCATGTTCCCTTCTTTCATATTAATATATATCATATTAATATATATAGAAAAATTCAAATCTATAAGGGAAGTGTTGCATATTTTTATATCTCCCGAGGACCTACACTTTTGACTATGAATTCCTGTTGGATCGGATTCTAACAAATCCTTAGGAAACTCGTAAGAAACTCTTTATTAGAAGATAAGGGCGGTAGAACAAGAATAATAAAGCGGATTATCATCCATCTATTTCTTGTAGAAAGGTGAATAGATACACTTATTTAGCTCTACATTCCTTGCACTTATTATATACTTAATAATACTTATAATAGATATACTTATCATAAGATAAGATATCTTTATAACAGGTACAAATATTAAATCGAGGCACCCATTCTATGACAGATTTCAATTTACCCTCTATTTTTGTGCCTTTAGTGGGCTTAGTGTTTCCAGCAATTGCAATGGCTTCTTTATCTCTTCATGTTCAAAAAAACAAGATTGTTTAGACCTGATAGGACAAAATTTCATCAATTTATTTCAACACTTGGACTTGGATCATAATAGGGATATCCATTTAATTTAGTGGAATATGATACGACATGTGGCTCCCTCCGGGCACAAATAAAAAAGTGATTATACATGTGCGGATACATTATATATGGATAAATGCATGTATATGGGGGGATAGCTGTTTTAAAATGGATCAGAGCGGATATCTGAAATAGAAAGTTAATGTATCTATATTATGTAGATATACATAGTGGTGGTATTATACGAAGGGGATGTTATTATTTTATATCTAACCAATTCGATGAATTACTCCTAATAGTTCGCGTCATAATAGTGCTAGTTGATGAGAGTTACTTCGGGAGCAAAATAAAAAAAGTAAAATCAAATTCATTTGGCTTATTCTCTTCTCTCAATTCCAATAGGATGCAACTGGATCTAGTATGAACTATCGATCAGAACGTATATGGATAGAACTTATAACGGGGTCTCGAAAAACAAGTAATTTCTGCTGGGCCTGTATCCTTTTTTTAGGTTCACTAGGATTCTTATTGGTTGGAACTTCCAGTTATCTTGGTAGGAATCTGATATCTTTATTCCCGTCTCAGCAAATCATTTTTTTTCCCCAAGGAATCGTGATGTCTTTCTATGGGATCGCAGGTCTGTTCATTAGTTCCTATTTGTGGTGCACAATTTCGTGGAATGTAGGTAGCGGTTATGATCGATTCGATAGAAAAGAAGGAATAGTGTGTATTTTTCGTTGGGGATTTCCTGGAATAAATCGTCGCATCTTCCTTCGATTCCTTATGAGAGAGATTCAATCGATCAGAATGGAAGTTAAAGAGGGTCTTTATCCTCGACGTGTCCTTTATATGGAAATCAGAGGCCAGGGCGCCATTCCCTTGACCCGTACTGACGAAAATTTTACTCCACGAGAAATTGAACAAAAAGCTGCTGAATTGGCCTATTTCTTGCGCGTGCCAATTGAAGTATTTTGAAATGAAGGGAATGAATGCTTTCTCAGCATGAGGGAAGAGACCCAGGAACCCCCTTTTAAATATAACTGAAGCTTCTTCGGAACGTTCATTCGAGCAAAACATGTTAGATTCTATTTCCCCCGTTCCGTTGGTAATCCTTCTGTGGCCCATAGAATAAAGCAGGCGGACGTATACGGAACAACCATAATAAGAAGCAATTTTGATCGACCAAAACTCCTTTTTCTGCATATAGAACTCAATTCTACTAGTAACAAGTCTAATAAGTATGTATTCATCACACATATCAGAGCATTTCGGAATACATAATTTCTCTTTTTAGGGCCAATACTTTGGATTAATACATTAGATACAGATGTATCATATCTCGTTAATTATCTTTCTTTTGTCAATCGATGTTTCTTTTTTGATCCTTTCTTTAACTCCTGGATAACCAAACGTTTAGATCTCTCATAACTATCCAATTTCTCTCTCGTTTTGTCACCTATTTCGGATTTCATCATTAATATTTTTCAGAAATATCCCCTCAATTATTCCTGGGTCGTGGGTAGCCAGTGAAAATTTCGAAAAAATAATTGAGGGGAGTTCTTTCGTCTCGAAATCAAAATAATATTCATTATTTCAAGCGGTTCTTTTGGGCATTCATCGAAAGAACAAATGAAGATAGAATTGGTTCGAATTTGACCGACTGAGATATCTGGGAAAAGTATTTGATTATTTCTTCATTCGAAACGGGCCCTTATTCTATTTCTATTTCTATATTCTTTCTAGATCCAAGGACGAAACAATTCAAAAAAAAAGGAATAGATCCATAGGTTCCATACCTTGTTATAGAACTCATGCTTCATAGAAATATCGGATCAGATAGAGTCGGCGAATGAAGCGGGTTCATTAACAATTCACAGATGAAAAGTGTCAAAAAAGAAAGCATTGACTCCCCTCCCGTATCTTGCATCTATAGTCTTTTTGCCCTGGTGGATCTCTCTCTCATTTAATAAAAGCCTGGAACCTTGGGTTACTAATTGGTGGAATACCGGACAATCCGAAACTTTTTTGAATGATATTCAAGAAAAGAACGTTCTAGAAAGATTCATAGAATTAGAACAACTATTCCTGTTGGATGAAATGATAAAAGAGTACCCGGAGACACAGATACAAAAGCTTCGTATAGGAATCCACAAAGAGACGATGCAATTGGTCAAAATGCACAACGAAGATCATATCCATATCATTTTTGATTTCTCTACAAATATAATCTGTTTTGCTATTCTAAGTGGTTATTCTATTCTGGGTAATGAAGAACTTGTCATTCTGAATTCTTGGGTTCAGGAATTCCTCTATAACTTAAGCGACACAATAAAGGCTTTTTCTATTCTTTTATTAACTGATTTATGTATCGGATTCCACTCACCCCGGGGTTGGGAACTAATGATTGGTTCGGTCTACAAAGATTTTGGATTTGCTCATAACGATCAAATTATATCTGGTCTTGTTTCCACTTTTCCAGTCATTCTAGATACAATTTTGAAATATTGGATCTTCCATTATTTAAATCGTGTATCTCCTTCACTTGTAGTGATTTATCATTCAATGAATGAATGAAGAACTCATTTGATCTGCTGATATCAATCAAATCGTGATGCTACTTCGTACATAAACAAACCGTTTTGAAGCTTACTTACTCTTTATACTTCTACCCGCCCAGGGGATTCCTACTATACTTCAGTACAATTATTCCAGTACAATGGCAGAATCATGGATAGGGAACTATGCTAGCTACCTACCTAATTTATTGTAGAAATTTCCGGGATCAATTATTGGACCATGCAAAATAGAAATATCTTTTCCTGGGTAAAGAAAGAGATGACTCGATTCATTTCCGTATTGATCATGATATATGTAATAACTCGGACATCTATTTCAAATGCATATCCTATTTTTGCGCAGCAGGGTTATGAAAATCCACGAGAAGCAACCGGGCGTATTGTATGTGCCAATTGCCATTTAGCTAATAAGCCCGTGGATATTGAGGTTCCACAAGCTGTGCTTCCTGATACTGTATTTGAAGCAGTTGTTAGAATCCCTTATGATATGCAACTGAAACAAGTTCTTGCTAATGGTAAAAAGGGGGCTTTGAATGTGGGGGCTGTCCTTATTTTACCCGAGGGATTCGAATTAGCTCCCCCCGATCGTATTTCTCCCGAGCTGAAAGAAAAGATGGGCAATCTGTCTTTTCAGAGCTATCGCCCCACTAAAAGAAATATTCTTGTAGTGGGTCCTGTTCCTGGTCAGAAATATAGTGAAATCGTCTTTCCCATTCTTTCTCCGGACCCTTCTACTAAGAAAGACGTTCACTTCTTAAAATATCCCATATACGTAGGCGGGAACAGGGGAAGGGGTCAGATTTATCCCGACGGGAGCAAGAGTAACAATACAGTCTATAATGCTACAGCAGCAGGTATAGTAAGCAGAATAGTACGTAAAGAAAAAGGGGGATATGAAATAAGCATAGCCGATGCATCGGATGGACACCAAGTGGTTGATATTATACCTCCAGGACCAGAACTTCTTGTTTCAGAGGGTGAATCCATCAAGCTTGATCAGCCATTAACGAGTAATCCCAATGTGGGTGGATTTGGTCAGGGAGATGCAGAAATAGTACTTCAAGATCCATTACGTGTCCAAGGTTTGTTGTTCTTCTTGGCATCTGTTATCCTAGCACAAATCTTTTTGGTTCTCAAAAAGAAACAGTTTGAGAAGGTTCAATTGTCCGAAATGAATTTCTAGATCCACGGATTCATCAAGTTGGTAAAAAGGGCCGAATTATTGTTGATCAATGCAATTATGTATGATCCAAAAAAATATGGAAAGCCCCTTGTCTTGCTTTGTTTATACTGCTTTTCTGCGAGATGCCGGGAATTGCTTGTATCCCATTCCTAGTAATAGTATGTATATTGCGAAGAAGACTACTTGACCCCCCCCTTTTTTTTTTTTTCAATCCAAATTGGAGCGGTGTGACGCTTCTTATTGCCAGATTGTAAATGCCATGGAATGCATCAATAGTTTTTTCTATCTAATAGAATCGAATTCTAATAGACAATAGGCGGCATAACATTAAGTAGGAAGAGAATACGCGGCAAGGGATAAATGAAAGAATGATTCTGGGAGGGATTACTTGTCTTCCTAATTTTCGACACAAGAAAATTCCTTTTCTTGTGTCGAAATAATAATGATTCTTGGTCTTGTTCGTCAAAGATTACTGTTTTCTTTTCCAGGTCTATCGGAACCTCTTTCTTTAGATTCATAAGAAGTGGCGGACAAACAAAAAAGGGGGATGGCTTAGTAAACAAATAGAACTTCTTCAACGAACTTATAAAATTTCAAGTAAAAAAAAAATCAAATTTTAAGATGAGATAATAAATAAGGATTTGGATATGTGCAAAAATCCAAGATTTTCCCCTTTCAACCGGAACATTAAGAGTCTTTTTTTACTTGATGAAATTTGATTTTTATAGAATAGAGTAGAGTAAGGTTCAATTAAATTAGTATAGAAATGGTTTGCAGGATGTCTCATCTGTAGAAATCCTGTGTCATCCAAAAAATCAATTGATTCCTTCTTTACTTCTTGTTTCGGAAGGGGCCCTCATACTATGGCGGAGCAGATACTATGAATCAATCAAGGGATTCCATTTTTCAAAAACATCATCAGAAACAAAGCATCCTTTTATCATTTCTATGAATCTAATATTATGATTATGTTGACTGGATGAATTTCCAACTTTTTTTATGTTATGGAATAGATCAAGCAAAGCCTTACCC